AGAAGTGACTTGGACAAAAAGAAACGAAGTGACTTAGACAAATCTTGTTTGTCGATAGCCTCGGACCAATCAATCGAATATTGATTAATACGTAATCGATTGAACACTACTTGAAAACGGTTCTTCTGTTCAGAAACGAAATGTTCCAAATGTTCTTGGAAATTCTTGCTCCCATTGGAACATTTGTATCTATATGCATCAGGATCCCGATTCATGGATCTCTCGGTTCGAGAAATAAGAGGATCAAACCATTTCTTCTGACTCTTTTTCAAATTCGATAAATGTTGGTTGATCGTATATTTCATTATAGTTATATGATTCAGAGTATCATTTCCTATTCGATCCCTTTGAATTCCATATTCGAAGTTGCGATCGGATCTATTCATTAAAAAGAATCGATTCGATACATTTCTTATGTACCCATAGGTGCTATATTGGATTTGAATCAGATTTCGGATCAATCTATATTGATTGACTGCCTCCATTATGTTGTTGCTAGCAAATACCGCTGTTTTTAGTTTTGGATCTTCCAAATCATTCCCGCAGTAGATCCGGACCGATTTTTTTCTGATCCTTCGATAAAAAGATTCATTCTCTTCATAAAAAAGAGGAGGTAGAACCAATAAAGATTTCTTTTTCGATTCATCTCTGGAGTTGAATACCTCATTCAAGAATTTTTTTTGATCCAACCCGTAGGAATCAATAGAAAAGGCAAATCCCCTATGATACACCAGATCCGGCTCGGTTATTGATAGAGTGAATAGATCTGCCATTTCTTGAAATCTCTCTTCTGATTCAAAATCGTGGTGTAACGTGTATCCCCCTTTGTTCCGGTCATGGAATAGATGAAATAAATCAAAAAATGGATTTTTTTTCAAGAATGAAATCTTATTGGAACTGTCCATATCCGGTTCATCCTTCGGAACCATATCACATCCCGGATCTGATGAAATAGGATGAATTGAGACGGTATTTTGTAAATACGTAATTATCTTGAATATATCAACCATTTCTTTATTTTCCGATCGCCTGGAAGGGACAAAAGAAACATCTTGTTTTTTCTTCAAAAATTTCTGATCTCTAGTGGACCTCTCAGTAGGATTCGAACCCAGATGAAGTTCTGACCATCTGTCAGAGAAAAAAGAACGAATTGATCTTGTAGGATTCCCAAGAAATTCTTCGATTTCTTCCGGAAGCAGATGATTATTCATCTGCTTCTCACGTTCCGTGAATAGCCGGGACATTGAGGAAGATCCAAAAAGGCATTTCGGGAATCGATCTGATTCTATCTCTGTTCGTTCCGTTTGAAGAAAGGAAGGATCCAAAAGAATCGATCTTTCTTTTAGTTGCTGAATCTCTGTTTGATCGATCAATGTGTGATATTCCGAATCCTCATTTCTAATGGAATCGAAATGATCTATGGATTGATCAGAAGATCCTTTCAATTGGCTAGAATCCCTTACTTGAACGAAAATAGATCTTGTGGAATCATATTGAATATTTGACAATACATTCCGTACCTTGCTAAAAAACCGATCCTTGTTTACCAACCACACATTGTCTAACCAAATCAAATTCTCTCTCGATACGTTCCTCAAAAAATCCGATTCGTGCTGATTCTTCCCCCAACTAACGAAGAGATCTTGGCGGAATTGCCACATATGAAATTGAGCACAATTTTGCAAAGAAATACCCCACTTGTTTCTCGAGAAGAGATGGGAAACATGCTCAATATCATTTGATTGAATAGTTGCCTCAGCTCCTTGTTGTTTGAAGAAAACCTCCCCTTCAATTGGTCTTTTTTCACGAAAAGCAGACATGAGATAACAAATCAAGTCTTTCCCTAAGATTTCGAATAGCTGTCCCGAATTCAAGTTGATTATGTTTCGCTTCTTCCTCGGAGAAAGACGATCAAACAATTCCCAATCATGGTCCTTGCGGATCGGATCATCCGTATAGGATAAAAAAAGAAACTCCAGATATTTGCTATCTTTCTCTTTGAATGAGATCTCAATTCCAGCTACGGTTTCATTAGATATCTTACAACTAGAATCCCTCTTTTTTCCGATCCGGTTCCTCCACCACCGCGAACTCCGATCAGATTCAGGCATGATACACTTTTTATTTATTGGGAGAACCCAAGTACTCTCTTGCGGATCCATGAAACAACTCTCAGAAATCTTTTTCCCTTTTGGAAGATACAGGAGCGAAACAATCAACCTATTGATATTGGAAGACCAAAAAGATTCTTCCAATGTCTCATTTCTGGGTCCAATGGAATTCATAGGTATAGGAAGAATAGGTATAGGAAGAAGCCCCATCAAATAGAGATTTTTTCTTTCGACCATCTTTCGATTGTTAATACGAGATATAAGGACCGCTACTACAAGCAGTACTACACCTTTGATCGTGAAATATCGATTGCTTGTTGAACCCTGCGAATCACGTGAAAGTAGGATACTCCAAATTCGGGGGTCAAAGAGTTTCATAAAACGTTCTT